CTAATCTATTTGTTTTGCAAAACAAATAGATTAGAACAAATAGATTCAACGAGCAAAAGGAGAGAGAGGGATTCGAACCCTCGATAGTTCGTTGTTCAGAACTATACCGGTTTTCAAGACCGGAGCTATCAACCACTCGGCCATCTCTCCGAAAGAAAATCTCTATTTTATTTTCTTTGTATTACCCCGAATAGAACATGGCCATATGAGTTGAGACCAGCACTATCTGTAGATACATTCCGGTATCGAATCCATATTTCGATCGATCTATCTGTATATTCTTTATCTTTATATAATATATCGATATATGCATGATCTAGCATGCCTGTTTGTTTGTGAAGTAAATTACAATTTCTCCTAGACTCTATGTACGAGTAAAGTGGCAGAAGTCCTATCAATGGGTTCATAGTCAAATCCCTCCATGATGCATTTTTTTTTGTACAATTTTTTGGCGTAGAGAGGGATCAAATGGTATAGTTCATTTGTTGTAGCTTGGAGGATTAGAAGCATGACTATTGCTTTCCAATTGGCTGTTTTTGCATTAATTGCTACTTCATCAATCTTATTGATTAGTGTACCTGTTGTATTTGCTTCTCCTGATGGTTGGTCAAGTAACAAAAATGTTATATTTTCCGGTACATCATTATGGATTGGATTAGTCTTTCTAGTGGCTATCCTGAATTCTCTCATCTCTTGAACCTATTTAGTATTCCCGGCTCGCAAAATGACCCCTCCCTCGAATCCCTTCGGGTTGTGAGACATAACATATTAAAATGAAAATGAACTAAAGAATCTCGAAAATGAAAAAAAAAAAAATTGGGGGAGGGGTAAAAGTCAAACTTATTGAATGAAAAAAATGAATTCAATTCAATTGAATTATGTTATTTTATTAGTTTTATTTTATTAGTTTCTTAGTTTCAAATATTGATTATTTTGATTCTATTAGAATATAGAATATTGGAATATAGAAATATATAGAATAGATATTCTCTATTCTAAACATAGGAAATCAATCTATTCTAACATAGAATATCATATAACATAGAATATCATATAAAATCATAGAATATCATATAAAATAGATTCCTTATATAATATAGGTCATATATGTTTATATAATATAGGTCATATATGTTATAGAATATAGAATTCATTCTATTCTAGAATTCTATTCATATCTATAATAGAACATATTCGATGATTCAAATATAATAGAATTCGAATTTGAACGATCATTCAAATTATTCGAATCGTCCTGAAGAGATAGTATCCGGACCTGCACAAATATGATCCAGACATGGTATATCATATAGGTGATGGCATAGACGTGCATATCAGAAGCGAATAAAATGCGGATATGGTCGAATGGTAAAATTTCTCTTTGCCAAGGAGAAGATGCGGGTTCGATTCCCGCTATCCGCCCATAATGTAATAGGATAAATGATTCGGTATAGTTGATTATGATAGTGTAGTGGTTCTATCTTCCCCTTCTTTTCCTCCGATCCCAAAAGAAGGTCATTAATTACTAGTTAACAGAGTCGACTGCCAATTTTTTTTTGACAAAAAATTTATTGCGGAGACAGGATTTGAACCCGTGACCTCAAGGTTATGAGCCTTGCGAGCTACCAAGCTGCTCTACCCCGCGCTGAAGAGAAGAGCTGTGAACTAATGGACAAACAGGGATTGGATGTGCCCCTCTACCATATCTATAAAAATAGAATAGCCCATTTATACAGAATGGTAAAGGGGTCCTCTATGATCATCGATCATAGAGATCAATAGAAACATGAAGGTATATTTTGATCCTTACCAACTTGATCTTGTTGCCCCCGGTAACAAACATGCATGAACCATTTCACGAAGTATGTGTCCGGATAACCCAAAGTCTCGATAGTTAGCTCTTGATCTTCCGGTTGAAAAACAACGTCGATGAAGACGTGTGGGTGCACTATTGCGCGGTGGGGATTGCAATTTTCTATGAATTTCCCATTTGTCACTCAATGAAGGAACTTTTTTGATTTCTTTTTTTGAGGATCGACGAATCAAATGATATTTCTGTTTCAACCTCTGCCTCTTCTTCTCCCTCTGAATCAAACTTTTCCTTGCCATAATGGTTCAGTTCCTATTATTATCAATGATACAAGTCGGATCCGAGATGTAAAAATATAAGAAGGCAGACCCCCTTCTCCCTTGAACCAAATGAGATTTCACTGATACAGCATATTAAATAATAATAATAAATAAAAATCAAATCTAAATAAAAATCAAATGCAAATGAATTAACCAAATTTGCCTGATGTGGAGGCAATCAAGAAAGCTGCATAAGTGAATATATAACCTACAGAAAAGTGGGCTAATCCAACCAATCTTGCTTGTACAATGGACAGAGCTACTGGTTTATCTCTCCATCGAATCAAATTAGCCAAAGGTGTACGTTCATGAGCCCATGCTAAAGTTTCAATTAATTCCTGCCAATATCCACGCCAGGAAATTAAAAACA